AAAGATAAGAATAAACAAGAAGATAAGAATAAACAAGAATGCTTGCCTAGAGTGTATGATCCTTTTTTAAACGGATCATATCGTGGAACAATTAAAAAAGTGTATTCACGTTCAATGGTGGATGACTCAATCACTTCGACAGAAGATTCTATAGGAAGGGTTTGGATAAATAAGATTCATGATAGGCTTCCTACTGATTACCAAAAACTTGAACATAAAATGGATCCATTTAATGGAGAATCATTATCGACAGACATTGGTCCTTTCTTGACCTCTATCAGTGAATTAGCTAGAAAATCAACAACTGGGGTTAGTCTGAATTTTAAAAAGCTTGTTTTAATATCCGAACAAAGAGGAGTTGATTCAGAAAATAAAAAAAAATGTTTGAAATTTCTATTCGATGTAATTACAACTGATCCAAATAATCAAACAATTCAAAATAAATCTATTGGAATAGAAGAAATCGGTAAAAAGATTCCTCGACGATCATACAAATTGATCAATTCTTTTGAAGAGCGGGAGGAGGAAAATGAGGAAGAATCAACAGAAAATCATGGGATTCGTTCAAGAAAAGCCAAACGTGTGGTAATTTATACTGATAAGGCGGATCCGGATCAGAATACCAATACTGATACTAGTACCAGTACTAATAGTGATCAAGCAGAAGAGTTGGCTTTGGTACGTTACTCGCAACAATCAGATTTTCGTCGGGATATAGTAAAAGGATCCATGCGCGCTCAAAGACGTAAAATTGTTATTTGGGAAATGTTTCAAGCGAATGTGCATTCCCTGCTTTTTTTGGACAGAATAGACAAAACTTTTTTTTTTTCTTTTGATATCTCCCGAACAATGAATCTAATTTTTAGAAATTGGATAGATACAGGACCCAAATTCAAAACTTCGGATTCTGAGGAGGAAGAGGCAAAAGAAAAGGCAAAAAAAATTGCAGATAAAAAAAACGAGAATGAAAGGATAGCAATAGCAGAAACTTGGGATACTATTATATTTGCTCAAGCAATAAGAGGTACTATGTTAGTAACCCAATCGATTCTTAGAAAATACATCATATTGCCCTCATTGATAATAGCTAAAAACCTCGGCCGTATGTTCTTATTTCAATTCCCCGAGTGGTACGAGGATTTGAAGGAGTGGAATAGAGAAATGCATGTTAAATGCACCTATAACGGTGTTCAATTATCAGAAACAGAATTTCCGAAAAACTGGTTAACAGATGGTATTCAGATAAAAATCCTATTTCCTTTCTGTCTGAAACCCTGGCGCAAATCCAAACTACGATCCCATCATAGAGATCCAATCCAAAAGAAAGGGAAAACAGAAAATTTTTGTTTTTTAACAATCTGGGGAAGGGAAACCGAACTACCTTTTGGTTCTGCCCGACAACAGCCTTCCTTTTTTGAACCTATTTATAATGAATTCGAAAAAAAAAAGAGAAAAGTGAAAAAAAAAAGTTTTCTAGTTCTAAGAGTTTTCAAAGAAAAAACAAAACAGTTTATAAAGGTCTCAAAAGAAAAAACAAGATGGATTATCAAAACGGTTCTATTTTTAAAAAGAATAATAAAAGAGTTTGCAAACGTAAATCCAATTTTCTTATTTGTATTGAAGAAAGTATATGAACCGAATGAAAATGTAAAAGATTCCATAATCATAAGCAGTAATCAAATTGTTCCTGAATCGACCATTCGAATTAGATTCATGGATTGGGCAAATTATTCACTGACAGAAAAAAAAAAGAAAGATCTGTCCGATAGAACAACCCTAATCAGAAATCAAATAGAAAGGGGTGCAAAAGACAAAAGAAAAATATTTCTAACTCCTGATATAAATATTAGTCCTAACGATACAAGTTGTGGTGATAAAAGATCGGAATCGCAGAAACATATTTGGCAGATATCAAAAAGAAGAAGTAACAGATTCATATTCATACGCAACTGGCACTATTTTTTTACATTTTTCAACGAAAGAATATACATACATATCTTTCTATGTACTGTTAATGTTTCTAGAGTCAATGTACAACTTTTCCTTGAATCAACAAAAAAGATTATCGATAAATACATTCACAATGATGAAAAAAATAAAGAAGGGATTGATGAAACAAATCAAAAAAAGATTAACTTTATTTCGACTATCAAAAAGTCTCTTTCTAATATTAGTAATAATAAATCAAAGATTTCTGGTGACCTATATTCCTTTTCACAAGCATCTGTATTTTACAAATTATCACAAATCCAAGCTATTAATAAGAAGTATCATTTGAGATCTCTACTTCAATATCGCGAAGCATATCTTATTCTTAAGGATAGAATCAGGAATTTTTTTGGAACACGAAGAATATTAGATTCCAAATCAAGGCATAAAAAACTTCTGAATTCTGGAATGAATGAATGGAAAAACTGGTTAAGAGGTCATTATCAATACAATTTATCTCAGGCTAGGTGGTCTAAATTAGTACCGCAAAAATGGCGAACTAGGGTCAATCGGCGTCGTACGATTCAAAATAAAGACTCAAAAAAGAATTCATATGAAAAAGCCCAATTCATTCATTACGAGAAAAAAAATGATTATGAAGTGAATTCATTGACGAGCAAAAAAGAAAAATTAAAAAAAAACTACAGATATGATCTTTTTTCATATAAATATATTAATTATGGGGATAGGAAAGACTCATATATTTATCCATCCTCATTACAAGTAAACGAGGACCGAGAGATTCCATATAATTACAACACACCTAAAATTGAACCATTTTATGTACTGGGGGATATATCTATTAGTGATTATCTAGGAGAAGAGTATATTATTGGTACGGGTAAAAGTACAGATAGAAAATATTTGGAGTGGAAAATTTTCGATTTCTTTCTTAGAAAGAATATCGATATTGAGTCCTGGACCGATACGGATACCGGGACCAACATTAATAAAATGACTAAGACCGAGACTTATTATTATCAAATGATTGATAAGAAAGATCTTTTCTATCTCACGATTCATCAAGAAATCAACCCACCCAATCAAAAAAAAAAGTTTTTTTTGATGGGAATGAATAAAGAAATGCTATATCGTCCCATATTAAATACGAAATCTTGGTTCTTCTCAGAATTTGTGCCACTTTATGATGCATATAAGATCAAACCGTGGATTCTACCAATCAAATTACTTCTTTTCATTTTTAATGGAAATGAAAACATTAGTGAAAACAAAAACATTAATGGAAATCAAAAAAAGGATCTTCGTATATCATCTAATCAAAAAGAATATCTTGAATTAAAGAATCGAAATCAAGAAGAAAAAGAACAGCTCGGCCACGGAAATATTGGCTCAGACGCACGAAAACGACAAAAAGATTTTGAAAAGGATTACACGGAATCAGACGTTCAAAAACGTGAAAAGAAAGGACAACCCGAGAGTAACAAGAAAGCAAAACTAGAGTTATTCCTGAAAAAATATTTGCTTTTTCAATTGAGATGGGATGATCCTTTGAATCACAGAATTTTCAATAATGTTAAGGTATATTGTTTCCTGCTTAGACTAATAAATGCAAAGGAAATTGCTATATCCTCTATTCAAGGAGGAGAAATGCACCTGGATGTAATGTTAATTCAGACGAATCTAACTCTTCCAGAATTGATAAAAAAGGGAATATTGATTCTCGAACCAGTACGCCTGTCTATAAAATGGGATAGACAATTTATTATGTATCAAACCATAGGTATCTCATTGGTCCATAATAATAAATGCCAAACTAATGGAAGATATCGAGAAAAAAGATATGTTGATGAGAATTATTTCAACGGATCCATTGTACAACATAAAAAGATGCTTGTGAATAGAGACGAAAATGATTATGATTTGCTTGTTCCTGAAAATATTCTATCCCCTAGGCGTCGTAGAGAATTGAGAATTCTAATTTGTTTCAATTCCGGAAATAGGAATGTTATGGATAGAAATCCGGTATTTTTCAATGACAACAATGTAAGGAACTGGGGGCAATTTTTGGATGAGGACAAGCATATTGATACAGATATAAATAAATTAATTCAATTCAAATTGTTTCTTTGGCCCAATTATCGATTAGAGGATTTAGCTTGTATGAATCGCTACTGGTTTGATACCAATAATGGCAGCCGTTTCAGTATGTCAAGGATACATATGTATCCACGATTCAGAATTAGTTGATGGTTGGTACATTTCCTATATATCAGGTGTCGGGTCTGGTATATGAATGTACACACACGCTGTGTTACATTCTAATACATGATACCGATTCAATAACGTCTCAATTGGATTGAATCTAGAAATGATTCGGCAGAATCTTCTTAGGTCAAAATAATTTTCTTTTGTGGGTACAGAAATTGCCCTTCTATCGAATCAAATTACAAATTGTACTTACAATTCATTTGAATTTAATTTTGATTTGATTTGATAGAATAAAGTAATATATGAATAAATCCAGATTATTGGGTGTATCAGATCAAAATAACTGGCATTATTATTATTCCTGATTGGTAAAATCCATATCTGTGGAAAAAAAAAAAAAAAAGAGAGAGAAATTTTATTTTTATGGTTATGGTCAAAAATTCATTCATCTCAGTTATTCCGAAAGAAGAAAAAAACAAAGGGTCTGTTGAATTTCAAGTAATCAGTTTCACCAATAAGATACAGAGACTTACTTCACATTTTGAATTACACAGAAAAGATTATTTATCTCAGATAGGTTTGCGGAAAATTCTGGGAAAACGTCAACGACTGCTGGCTTATTTGTCAAAGAAAAATAGAGTGCGTTATAAAAAATTAATCGATCAATTAGATATTCGGGAACCAAAAACTCGTTAATTTGAAGATTATTTGAACTCTTTGTTTTATTCGATCTTGAATTTTGATGAACCTCATTTATTTCGTTTTCGGCAATTCATAGAATAATGGATCGGAGAAGAAAACATATGAATGTACCGGCTACAAGAAAAGACCTCATGATAGTTAATATGGGTCCTCACCACCCATCAATGCACGGTGTTCTTCGACTTATCGTTACTCTAGATGGTGAAGATGTTATTGACTGCGAACCCGTATTGGGTTATTTACACAGAGGGATGGAAAAAATTGCGGAAAACCGAACAATTATACAATATCTTCCTTATGTAACACGTTGGGATTATTTAGCTACTATGTTCACAGAGGCAATAACGGTAAATGCACCAGAACAATTAGGAAATATTCAAGTACCCAAAAGAGCCAGCTATATCAGAGTAATTATGCTGGAGCTGAGTCGTATAGCTTCTCATTTATTATGGCTTGGACCTTTTATGGCAGATATCGGTTCACAGACTCCCTTCTTCTATATTTTCAGAGAAAGGGAATTGCTATATGACCTATTCGAAGCTGCCACAGGTATGCGAATGATGCATAATTATTTCCGTATCGGGGGAGTCGCTGCTGATCTACCTCATGGCTGGATAGATAAATGTTTTGATTTCTGCGATTATTCTTTAACAGGAATTGTTGAATATCAAAAGCTTATTACGCAAAATCCCATTTTTTTGGAACGAGTTGAAGGGGTGGGCATTATTGGTGGGGAGGAAGCAATAAATTGGGGTTTATCGGGACCAATGCTACGAGCTTCCGGAATCCAATGGGATCTTCGTAAAGTTGATCATTATGAGTGTTACGATGAATTCGATTGGGAAGTCCAGTGGCAAAAAGAAGGAGACTCATTAGCTCGTTATTTAGTACGAATCAATGAAATGACGGAATCCATAAAAATTATCCAACAGGCTCTAGAAGGAATTCCGGGGGGGCCCTATGAGAACTTAGAAGTTCGACGCTTTGATAGAGCAAGTGATTCCGAATGGAATGGTTTTGAATATCGATTCATTAGTAAAAAGCCTTCTCCCACTTTTGAATTGTCGAAACAAGAACTTTATGTGAGAGTAGAAGCCCCCAAGGGAGAATTGGGAATTTTTCTGATAGGGGATAATAGTGTTTTTCCCTGGAGATGGAAAATTCGTCCACCTGGTTTCATCAATTTGCAAATTCTTCCTCAGCTAGTTAAAAGGATGAAATTGGCTGATATCATGACGATACTAGGTAGTATAGATATCATTATGGGAGAAGTTGATCGTTGAAATGATAATTGATACGACAGAAGTACAAGCTATCAATTCTTTTTCCAGATCGGAATCCTTAAAAGAGGTCTATGACCTCTTATGGCTGCTTGTCCCTATTTTTACTCCTGTATCGGGAATCACAATAGGCGTACTCGTGATTGTGTGGTTAGAAAGAGAAATATCTGCAGGGATACAACAACGTATCGGGCCTGAATATGCCGGCCCCTTGGGAATTCTTCAAGCTCTAGCAGATGGGACCAAACTACTTTTGAAAGAGGATCTTCTCCCATCTAGAGGAGATGTTCGTTTATTCAGTATGGGGCCATCTATAGCGGTCATATCAATTCTACTAAGCTATTTAGTAATTCCTTTTGGCTATCGCCTTGTTCTAGCCGATCTCAGTATAGGCGTTTTTTTATGGATCGCTATTTCCAGTATTGCTCCTATTGGACTTCTTATGTCAGGATATGGATCGAATAATAAATATTCCTTTTCAGGTGGTCTACGAGCTGCTGCTCAATCTATTAGTTATGAAATACCATTAACTCCGTGTGTGTTATCAATATCTCTACGTGTGATTCGTTGGAACATGAACCTTTACCCCTTTCCTTTATTTCCAGGAAAGGGGTTGGATGTGTTGAATAGATACCTTTCTCTTTTTATTCATCATTCGGGTCGATGAGTTAAACCAGATAGTTATATGAGTGAAACAAAACAGCTTATGAATTTGCAGTAAGAAGATTGATTCTCATTCCCTATGTACGAGAGTAAAGTGGAAGTAAACATAAGCGGTCGAAACTGTTTACCCCAAGATTGGTTGATTAGTCATCATGACTTGAAGCGGGTGCAAAAGATCAACTGTATGGAGTTTCTACAATTGTATTGTATGTTGTTGTATGTTGTATGTATTACCATATCGGGGATCAATCAAAAATGAGTGGACGGTTAGGAACACGAAGGTACACAAAGGATTAGTGATGAAGATAATGTAAGGTATCCAAAGGGATATTTCTGCATAACATAAAAGGAATCATAATGAGGGCTTTAAGTTCGTAGAAATGATCAAGCAGTACTTCCTCACGATTCCGATCCAGAGTATGCTTCTATCCACTGATTAAATAAATGACTGTCGAGAACGAAGTAATCCTTTGATTTTATTTTTTAGAAACCCCCCTTCTGAGTGAGAAAGAAGAACAGGAACGAAAGAAATGGAATGCAATAGGAAAACTGAATAATAAGAGATCTTTGTTTATTCTTTCTTTCCTTAATCCTATCCATATTCATACGGATAGAATTCTTATAATGATTTATCAACTATAACTCATGAATTAGTGTCTAATTATTTTTCGTACGAAAAGTATGGGTCGAAATATCTATTGAAACAACGAGTATTTTATTGAAGGATTAAGTTATTACTGAACTAAAAGAATTCTAAGTCTAATTAGAAAATAAAGGATGAGATCAATTCGGAAGCGCTTTTTTTATTATGGCGGACGGAATTCCATTGGTCTAATTCGGGACTCTTCGATACATTGTTACTCTAATCTACACTACAAACATGCCGAGGTAATAATGAACCAGTCCTTAGATTTATTTGTGGCCATCGAGGAGCCGTATGAAGCTGAGGTCTCATGTGCGGTTCTGGAATAGCGATGGGAATAGTGATGTTATCATCGACTATGATTATCTAACAGTTCAAGTACAGTTGATATAGTTGAGGCACAGTCAAAATATGGGTTTTGGGGGTGGAATCTGTGGCGTCAACCTATAGGGTTTATAGTTTTTCTAATTTCTTCCCTAGCGGAATGTGAAAGATTACCTTTTGATTTACCAGAAGCAGAGGAGGAATTAGTAGCAGGTTATCAAACCGAATATTCAGGTATTAAATCTGGTTTATTTTACGTTGCTTCTTACCTAAATCTACTAGTTTCTTCATTATTTGTAACAGTTCTTTACTTGGGCGGGTGGAATTTCTCTATTCCGTACATATTCATTTCTGAACCTTTTGGAATAAATAAAACAGGTGGAGTCTTTGGAATGACAGTTGGTATCCTTATTACATTAGCTAAAGCTTATTTGTTCCTGTTCATTCCTATCACAACAAGATGGACTTTACCTAGGATGAGAATGGACCAGCTATTAAACCTTGGGTGGAAATTTCTTTTACCTATTTCTCTAGGTAATCTATTATTAACAACTTCTTCCCAACTCGTTTCGCTATAACAAAATATGATATTCTAGATTCATAACCTATCTAGAGCAAGAGAAAGAAACATCAAACTATTCATGGATATCCACGATATGTTCCCTATGGTGACTGGGTTCATGAATTATGGTCAACAGACAATACGAGCTGCAAGGTATATTGGTCAAAGTTTCATGATTACCTTATCTCACGTGAATCGTTTACCTGTGACTATTCAATATCCTTATGAAAAATCGATCACATCGGAGCGTTTTCGTGGTCGAATCCATTTTGAATTTGATAAATGCATTGCTTGTGAAGTATGTGTTCGGGTATGCCCCATAGATCTACCCGTTGTTCATTGGAGATTGGAAACGGATATTAGAAAGAAACGATTGCTTAATTATAGTATTGATTTTGGAATCTGTATATTTTGTGGTAATTGTGTCGAGTATTGTCCAACAAACTGTTTATCAATGACTGAAGAATATGAACTTTCTACTTATGATCGTCACGAATTGAATTATAATCAAATTGCTTTGGGCCGGTTACCAATGTCAGTAATTGGAGATTACACAATTCGAACAATTACGAATTCGACTCCAATCAAAATAATCAGGGGTAAAGCTCTTGATTCAAAAACGATTACCAATTACTAAGATTCCGTTTTGATCTAAAGTAAAGGAGTGAGGCTTCTTTCATTTTGCTAGGTCAGTAAATAACTATTGATTGGTGAGAATCAAGGCTTGATTTTGATTTAGAATGGATTCATAGATCTGTGATGATTTCAAAATATAAAATTTCGAACTACTCTTTCAGATACAGTAGCGGGATTGATCCAATAACTGTATCTATATAAATCTACACCCCTTTAGGATTCAATTAGGAACGTATCATATACAAGAAAAAAAATAAGGTAACCTCTTTTTTCTTGGATCGGTTAGTAAGTTTATGAAATATTTCGATTTATTTATCTCTTTTTTTACACATAATGGATTTACCTGGACCAATACATGATATTCTTTTAGTATTTCTGGGATCAGGTCTTATATTAGGAGGTCTGGGGGTGGTCTTACTTACCAACCCAATTTATTCTGCTTTTTCATTGGGACTGGTTCTTGTTTGTATATCCTTATTCCATATTCCATCTAACTCCTATTTTGTAGCTGCTGCACAGCTTCTTATTTACGTAGGAGCTGTAAATGTTTTAATCCTATTTGCTGTGATGTTCATGAATGGTTCAGAATATTACAACGATTTCTATCTTTGGACCGTTGGGGATGGGGTCACTTCACTGGTTTGTACAAGTATTCTTTTTTCACTAATTACTACTATCTCGGATACGTCGTGGTACGGGATTGTTTGGACTACAAGATCAAATCAGATTATAGAGCAGGACCTAACAAGTAACGTTCAACAAATTGGGATTCATTTATCAACAGATTTTTACCTTCCATTTGAACTCATTTCTATAATTCTTTTAGTTGCTTTGATAGGTGCAATTGCTATGGCCCGGCAGTAAAGTAATTAAGTAATAAATACTTAGATCCAAAATAAAATAAATAAAGTCTTGTTTTGTTCTATGTTATCACATCCATTTTCCTTCAGTTCCATTTTCATATTCTATTGTTCATATATGAAATTGAAAGGGGTTTAGTTCGATCCATTACTAATACCTTACTTTGTTTCGTACTTAATTTATATTCTAATCAAATCGGTGAAATTGTTGTTCATATTGAAATGAATCAAGATTGATGAGGGGTTGGTCAATGATGACCGAACATGTACTTATTTTGAGTGCCTATTTATTTTCTATCGGTATTTATGGATTGATCACAAGTCGAAACATGGTTAGAGCACTTATGTGTCTTGAACTTATACTGAATGCGGTTAATATAAATCTCGTAACATTTTCTGATTTGTTTGATAGTCGTCAATTAAAAGGAGATATTTTCTCGATTTTTGTTATAGCTATTGCAGCCGCTGAAGCAGCTATTGGGCCGGCTATTGTTTCATCGATCCATCGTAACAGAAAATCAACTCGTATCAATCAATCGAATTTGTTGAATAAATAGTATTAATGATATAAATAAAGACAGATATCTACAATATATTCACTAATTTAGAACTAGCATGTATGATTCGTATGACCATGCTTGTTGAAACGTAAGAAATCAAAGTATCTTGGCCCTTGCTCATGAACAGATCCAGAAATAGATTGATTATCAAAAAAATTCTGGTAAACCACTGATTCGTCTGGCGTCTACAACATAATATATATAATTCAATTACTAATGAAGCCAGATCGAAAATTCATAAAGTTCAAAAAATTTATAGATCCAATGTCGCATTCAGTAAAGATTTATGATACATGTATAGGGTGTACTCAATGTGTACGAGCCTGCCCCACAGATGTATTGGAAATGATACCTTGGGACGGATGTAAAGCTAAACAAATTGCTTCTGCTCCAAGAACAGAGGACTGTGTAGGTTGTAAGAGATGTGAATCCGCTTGTCCAACAGATTTCTTGAGTGTTCGGGTTTACTTATGGCATGAGACAACTCGCAGCATGGGTCTAGCTTATTGATACGTTCTAGAAAAATCCACTTGAATCCATTTGATTCCTCTTTACCGACAAAAACCCGTACTCGAGAAATTATTCCGAGCGCGGGTTTTTCTGGTCAAAGTCTATCTTGTCTTTACCACGAGTTATTTTCCTTGGTTAACAATAATTGTTGTTTTGCCGATATCCGCGGGTTCGTCAATTTTCTTTCTCCCTCGTAGAGGGAATAAAAATAAGGTGGTTCGGTGGTATACTATTTGTATATGCTTATTAGAACTCCTTCTAACGACCTATGCGTTCTGTTATCATTTCCAATTGGACGATCCATTAATCCAATTAGAGGAGGCTTATAAATGGATAAATACTTTTGATTTTCACTGGAGACCGGGAATCGATGGACTTTCCATAGGACCCATTTTACTGACGGGATTCATCACTACTTTAGCTACTTTAGCGGCTCGGCCAGTTACTAGAGATTCGCGATTGTTCCATTTCCTGATGTTAGCAATGTATAGTGGTCAAATAGGATCATTTTCCTCTCGAGACCTTTTACTTTTTTTCCTCATGTGGGAATTAGAATTAATTCCTGTTTACCTACTTGTATCCATATGGGGAGGGAAGAAACGTCTGTACTCAGCTACAAAATTTATTTTGTACACAGCGGGGGGTTCTATTTTTCTCTTAATGGGAGTTCCGGGTATGGGTTTATATGGCTCCAATGAGCCAACATTAAATTTTGAAACATTAGCTAATCAATCGTATCCTTTGGGGTTGGAAATAATATTCTATTTTGGCTTCCTTATTGCTTATGCTGTCAAATCGCCGATTATACCCCTACATACATGGTTACCAGATACCCATGGAGAAGCACATTACAGTACATGTATGCTTCTAGCGGGAATCTTATTAAAAATGGGAGCGTATGGATTGGTTCGGATCAATGTGGAATTATTACCCCATGCTCATTCTATATTTTCTCCCTGGTTGATGATAGTAGGAGCGATTCAAATAATCTATGCAGCTTCAACTTCTTTCGGTCAACGCAATTTAAAAAAGAGAATAGCCTATTCCTCCGTATCTCATATGGGTTTCACACTTATAGGAATTGGTTCCATAACCGATACGGGAATCAATGGAGCCATTTTACAAATAATCTCTCATGGATTTATTGGTGCTGCACTTTTTTTCTTGGCAGGAACGAGCTACGATAGAATACGTCTTGTTTATCTCGACGAAATGGGAGGAATAGCTATCCCAATGCCAAAAATATTTACCATGTTCAGTAGCTTCTCGATGGCTTCTCTTGCATTGCCAGGAATGAGTGGTTTTGTTGCGGAATCAGTAGTATTTTTTGGAATAATTACTAGCCCGAAATATCTTTTAATGCCAAAAATACTAATTACTTTCGTAATGGCAATTGGAATGATATTAACTCCTATTTATTCATTATCTATGTCACGTCGGATGTTCTATGGCTACAAGCTATTCAACGCCCCAAACTCTTATTTTTTGGATTCTGGACCACGAGAACTATTTGTTTCGGTCTGTATCCTTCTACCTGTAATAGGTATTGGTATTTATCCTGATTTCGTTCTCTCGCTATCAATTGACAGGATAGAAGCTATTCTATCTATTTATTTTCATAAATAGTTTTCATCAATAAGACATTACATTAATGTAAAAGAACTGTGTGATTTTTAAAAGCGTTCACTGTATAATGCAATGAAAGAAAAAAAAAAATGAAGTGAATTATAATCAGATACATCTAAAGTTTTTTCGAACCATTTGAATCACTACTTGATTCAAAAGGTTCGAAAAAACTTGCACAAACCTTCTTTATATAATATACGGGACGATGTTCCTATGTATTCTTCAGGCTCAATTAGTTGTTAATGTGAATGAACCATAACTATGTAGTCCTATTCCTAATAGATTGACCCCAAAATAGCATATCCAAATTATAAGAAATCCTATAGAAGCCACAATTGCCGAATCCACACCCTGAAAGCTCCGATTTGTTCTACTATGTAAATAAATCGCGAATATGGTCCAAGTAATAAATGCCCAAGTTTCCTTGGGGTCCCAATTCCAATAAGACCCCCATGCCTCATTAGCCCATACTGCTCCCGAAAGAATACCTATGGTTAAAAAAGTAAACCCTAGACTAATGACACGATAACTACACTGATCTAATTGTTGAGTTAATTGATACCTGTGATAATTTATAAATGAAAGAAAAGAAGTGTTTTGTAAAACACTTCCTTTTTCATTCACAAAGGAAAATGACCCAATTAATAAATGATTGCTTTTGCGAGGAATATCTAGGTTTTTTCGAAATGTAATGACTAAAAGAGCTACGGATAATAACGATCCACATAAAAGAGCTGCATAACTCAATAACATCATACTTACGTGCATCATTAACCACTGGGATTGTAGAGCAGGTACTAATATTGCAGATTGATGCATTTCGGTTGAAAGACCCGAAGTGGCAAAGCCTTGGGTAAAAATAGCACTTGGCGCGGTTATTGCGCTTAAATAACTTTTATGGTTCCGTCTTTTAGGAAACATATGAATAATGGAGAAACTCCACGAAAGAAACATTAAAGATTCATATAAATCGCTTAACGGCAAATGTCTCGAATAAATCCAACGAGTAACTAATAATCCTGTTATACAGAAAAAGGTAGCCATCATGGCTTTTTCTGACAAATGAAATAGTACTACGTTTTGATGGACTAATAAGGTCATCAAATGAATCGTAATAACAATTGAAATGATAGAAAAAGAGATGTGAGTTAATATATGTTCTAAAGTGGCAAATATCATAATTTTTTTTTTAGGGGGGTATCCCAAATTACGGAATGGAAATCCGGAATTGAATTCATTATAGGATCTATTGTGCCTTTTTTAGAGGATGCCGCCACTCGGACTCGAACCGAGATGCTCTAGCACTGCTTCCTAAGAGCAGCGTGTCTACCAATTTCACCATGGCGGCTTCGTCGAAATAATCATAGTCCATCTGATGTTCAATCGTCGAGATTGAGCGATTTAATGCAATCTATTTTAGGAAATGTTAGAATCGATGAATAAAGACCCGTTCAAATAAATATTTAAACGCTCAATAATCCTTAGTATCGTGGCAGGAGGTCATTTTAAACAGCGGGCTTTTCCGTATTATAAGTTCTTCTGGAATAGTTGGAACTAGACGGTTATGCCCTGAGTCCGGGTATATAACTAAGAATTTTTTTTTTCACATTTTTTGACGATTCATTTCTCATTTATCTGATTTGATAGATCCGAAACGAAAAAGATTCATTTTTCAATGAACAAAATAAAACAATATTTTTTATATATCACAACTTCATCACTACACCCAAAGGATTTCTATAAAAATGTGGATAGTTTGGTATCAAAGATGTATTAATGATTGGGATCTTCATTGTATACATAACATAATTTGTGTGAGGATTTACCAAACCCATTAGGTATTGGACCGGGCATATCGTATAACAAAAGAGTTTCAATCTTTATTGGAATTCTACTGTATGTACTTTATGTACTTTAACTTAGAAAACTTAGAAAATAAAAATTAAACTGATAAGATCTCTTTATATATAGATTTGAAATCTAATATTAATAGATAAAATAATTTAGATATTAGATCTAGATATATCGATTGATCGATCCTCCAGCTCAAACATGGGATAGGATCCCTTGGGGTTGGATTACGTAAGATTGACTCGTTCTTTAGTACATAAATATCGATCTAAATGGGATCCCGGCAGTTTTATTATTATTAATATTTTTCTGTTCGAAATAAGAGGGAGTCCTTGTAGATATGTAGTGATTCAGAGAGCTACAAATCAAAGTTTTAAAATGTATATTTTAATCAATTAGTTTCAATAATCCATTGACTTTGACTATGAATCTTATCCCCGTCTTACTTTGGAACAAAAAAGGGGGCTCTAACCTCGTTCATACTTGTTTCAGATTTTCCAAAAATCTTAATGATGTATAACTATTGGAGATACATAATCCAATAAGCCAATCCCTTCCTAAGAAAAAAAAAGTAAGAGTTTTGTTATTGTGAAAAATGAATCGATGGGGAAAGTTACAATCCCCATCTCGCGAATTATAAAAACCAATCAATGAAAGGTGAAACCTTGTATTTTGTGTCTAACTACTTCTTTACTTTTTTTTTTTTTTTTTCAAACAAAAAAAAGAAATCATTTTTAGAACCTAGTATACAGAAGAATTTGTATTCGACATACCACAACAGCTAGCTCTATCTTATATTGATGAGTTCAAAACATTAGTTAATGTGAATTCTTCATTTCATAAATTTAATCATCCAACTCATCGAGTCATGCTGATTCAGATTCAGATCATTCCAAGGCTTTATTACTTGTTTGTCGCACAAAAAAACTTTTTGAATGCCCGGTAGAAATAGATTTAGCTAAAGATAAAGCTTTTGCCGCGGCCTGATATCCCCTTCCTTTCCAAATATTTATACGAATATGCTTTTTTGACAGAGAAGTACGTTTCTTTGGAACCGCCATTTCAAAATAAAAGGGTCACTCATTTTTATAGTTGGACGTGAAAGACATTTATTGTTCAATTCAAAATAGATTGTTCTTTCTATTAACTATTCATTATCTATCTTTATTCCATAGCCGATACTTATGCTTACTTCATAACATAGAAAAGTATGGATACAGATAGATGAGCATCGCATATGGTATCATTAAGGAGAAAAAAAGAAATGAAATAGAAGAAAAAAGAAAAAACGATGTGATTTTCAAGGGAATTTTTTTTTTTTTTTTTCACATTTCCATTACATCCAATGTTCGAAGAAAGAAAAATTTGTACTGATTGGGGGCTTCATATCTTTATTCAATCTATGTCTACGGGCGGGATCTAATCTACTACCGTTGAATCGGATGCCATTGATAAGAATTAAAAAGGTTCCAATTCATATCTAAGTCTATTTAGATAATATATATATATATATATTATAAATGTTATATTTAACAAATCGAAAAGCTTAAGAACCCTTTCCTAATTTAGGAAACCAATAATGAATGTAACCTTTTTCTATTAATTGATCAAGCTCGGAGATAGAGTCCACATAATTTAAATTGAAATTAAATCAAATAAATCAAAGTAGTTAATCCATTAAACAATACATTACTTGATAAAATAAAGGGAATTTTAGTAATTTATCATTTTAGTTCTATGCGAAGTGACAAGTATTCTAGGATTTTTCATAAACACATAAACATAAGTTTGTTTTATTGGACTAGAAGCCAATCAATTCCAGAATTAGTTAATGACTCCGAAGAAACTAAATAAAAACTAGGTTTATTGGATCGAGTTATTGGCAGATCCTACGATACATATCAGAATAAAGTACTTGAATTTTTGGTATCATTCTTTTTCCTTACTATAATTGATATAAATATGGATAGAAATCACCGTATCGTATGTATATAGTAGAATAATTGAAAATTTCATATTTTTTATCTTAATAAATATCTTCGTTAATAACTAGGTAGTAACTTTTAACTAGTAACTTGGTTAGTTGAAGAATTGTAACTTCTTCATTTGAATTTTTTTTTTTTTTGATTTGATTATTGCTCCTTCCGGAAGAAATAAGGGCTGGTGAATGGGAAACAATTAATAAGAATAAAAAAAGAAAGTTTGATTTTCTTATGGAACATACATATCAATATGCATGGATCATACCTTTCGCTCTACTTCCAGTTACTATGTCAATAGGGTTGGGACTTCTGTTTGTTCCGACCGCAACAAAAAATTTGCGTCGTATGTGGACTTTTCCTAGTGTTTCATTGCTAAGTATAGTTATGGTTTTTTCGTCCGATCTGTCTATTCAACAGATAAATGGCAGTTCTATCTATCAACATCTATGGTCTTGGACCATCAATACTGACTTTTCCTTAGAGTTCGGCTACTTGATCGATCCACTTACTTCTATTATGTCAATACTAATCACTACGGTTGGAATCATGGTTCTTATTTATAGTGACAATTATATGTCTCATGATCAAGGATATTTGAGATTTTTTGCTTATATGAGTTTTTCCAATACTTCCATGTTGGGATTAGTTACTAGTTCCAATTTGATACAAATTCATATTTTTTGGGAACTAGTGGGAATGTGTTCGTATTTATTAATAGGTTTTTGGTTCACACGACCGGCTGCCGCAAATGCTTGTCAAAAAGCGCTTGTAACTAATCGTGTAGGGGATTTTGGGTTATTATTAGGAATCTTAGGTTTTTATTGGATAACAGGGAGTTTCGAATTTCGAGATTTGTTCGAAATCTTCAATAACCTGATCCGTAATAATGGGGTCAACTCTTTATTTGCTACTCTGTGTGCCTCCCTATTATTCGTCGGTGCAGTTGCTAAATCCGCACAATTTCCCCTTCATGTATGGTTACCTGATGCCATGGAGGGGCCTACTCCTATTTCGGCTCTTATCCATGCTGCTACTATGGTAGCAGCAGGCATTTTTCTTGTCGCTCGATTTCTTCCGCTTTTCACAGTCATACCTTACATAATGAATCTCATTTCTTTGATAGGTGTAATAACGGTACTATTA